GAAAAAATGGAAGATTTTTCTTTTCCTATATCCGACCCAATGAAACTTTTTTTTCATATTAGAGATTGGTTGGGTAAAAAGTCAGAATTCGAAATTGTAAATCAACAATTCCAAATAAAAAAAAACAACCAGGAAGACGTAATAGAATTTTGGGAGAACATTCCATATGCACAAAAATCAAGAAGTGTTCTGTTACTAGCTCAATCAATTTTTAGAAGATATATCAAATTACCCTTATTGATAATAGCTAAGAATATTGGCCGTATTTTATTACGACAATATCCGGAATGGTACGAGGATTTCCAAGATTGGAATAGAGAAATTTATCTAAAGTGCAGCTATGATGGTCTTCAATTCTCCAAAGCAGAATTTCCTCAAAATTGGTTAAGAGAGGGTTTTCAAATAAAAATACTATATCCTTTTCATTTGAAACCTTGGCACAGATCTAAGCTACGACTCTCTGATAGAGATCGAAAGCAACAAGATGATTTTGATTCTTGTTTTTTAACAGTTTTGGGAATGGAAACGGAATATCCTTTTGGTCCTCCGCGAAAAACACCTTCTTTTTTTGAACCCATTTTAAAAGATATAGACTATAAAGTCGAAATCAGAAAATTCAATTTTAGAGTTCGAAGAGCTTTAAAAAAAATAAAAAAAAAAGAAGCAAAAGCGTTTTTATTTGTAAAACAAATACTAAAAGAACTTTTAAAAGGAAAGAAAATTCCATTATTTCTACCGAGAGAGATATATGCTGAAATAGAAAAGGATTCTATAATCAGCAATCAGATAATTCATGAATCACTTAGTCAAAATCGATCTACAGGTTTGACAAATTATTCACAGGCAGAAGAAGAAATGAAACATAGAATTGATAGAAGAAACACAATCAGAAAAAATAAAAATAAAAAGAATAATGGAGAATCACCCCCAAAAATTTGGAAAATATTAAAAAGAAAAAATATTGAATTAATAGTTAAATTTTTCATTGAAAAAATATACATAGATATCTTTCTATGTATCATTAATATGCGCAGAATCCCTCTACAACTTTTTATAAAAATGATTGAAAAATACATTGACAATAACGAAACAAATCAAGATCAAGAAAAGATTAATAAAACAAAACAAAAAAAAATTGACTTTATTTCGACTATGACTATAAAAAAGGCTTTTGATAATCTTAGAAATAGTAAGCGGAAGTCACATATTTTTTTTGATTTATCTTACTTATCACAAAAATATGTATTTTTAAAATTATCACAAACCCAGGTTATTCACTTCAATAAGTTAAGAAATAAGTTAAGATCTATTCTTCAGTATAAGTATAATGGGCCGTCTTTTTTTCTTAAGAATGAAATAAAGGATTTTTTTGGAAAACAAGGAATATTTGATTCCGAAGTAACACATAAGAAACTTCCAAATTATGGAATGAATCCATGGAAAAACTGGTTAAGAGGTCATTATCAATACGATTTATCTCAGATTACATGGTCTAGACTAGTCCCACAAAAATGGGTAAATGGAAAAAATAAATGCCAGCTGTCTCAAAATAAGGATCTAAAGAAATGGTATTCCTATGAAAAAGACCAATTATTTGATTACAAAAAAAAACAAAATTCGAAAGTCTATTTATTACCAAATAAAGAAGATAATTTAAAAAAAAACTATAGATATGATCTTTTATCATATAAATATATTCATTCTGAAACTAAGAAGAAGTCCTATATTTATAGATCATCATTAGAAACAAATAAGAAGCAAGAAAATTACACCAGAAAGAAAGAAAAAATTGTTAACATACTCAAAAATCTTCCTATTAAGAATTATCTAGGAAAAAGTGATATTATATATATGGAAAAAAATACAGATAGAAAATATTTGGATTGGAAATTGAATACAAATATTCAGGGTGAACCTAATAAAGACCAAATCCAAATAAGGGATAAAATTCATAATAATAGTCTTTTTTATCTTCCGATTGATTCAAATTCCGAAATCAATTACAAAAAGGTCTTTTTTGATTGGATGGGAATGAATGAAAAATTATTAATCTTAAATCGCCTCATATCAAACCCGAAAATTTTTTTATTTCCAGAGTTTGTAATACTTTATCATAAATATAAAGAGAAACCTTGGTTTATCCCAAGCAACTTACTTCTTTTTAATTTGAATATAAATCCAAATTCTAGTGAAAATCAAAATATCAAGGGAAAGCAAGAGGAGGATTTGTTAAATTTCAGCCCATCCAATTCAAAACAATATTTTGAATTAAAGAATCAAAACAATATTGAAGAATCTTTTTTAGAATCGATCGAAAAACTAAAAATATTCCTCAAAGGAGATTTTCCTTTGCAATTAAGATGGACTGGACGTTTGAATCAATTGAATCAAAAAATGATGAATAATATCCAGATATATGGTCTCCTGGTTAGCCTCATAAATGTAAGAAAAATTACTATATCCTATATTCAAAGGAAAGAAATGAATCTGGATATAATGAGGAGACGTTTAAATCTTACACAATTAACTAAAAAGGGAATATTAATTATGGAGCCTGCCCGCCTATCTGTAAAAAATGACGGACGGTTTTTTATGTATCAAATCATAGGTATTTCATTGGTTCATAAAAGTAAGCACCAAAGTAATCAAAGATACCAAAACCCCAAAAATGTTGCTAAGAATAATTTTGATGAATCCATTCCAAGACATAAAACTCTAAATAGAGACAAAAAGAATTCTGATTTGCTTGTTCCTGAAAAAATTTTATCGTCTAGACGTCGTAGAGAATTGAGAATTCTAATTTCTTTCAATTTAAAGAATCAAAATAATGTGCATAGAAATAAATTCTTTTGCAAGGAGAACAAGATAAAAAACTGGAGTCAATTTTTGGATGAAAGTGAAAATTTTGACATAAAAAAAAATGAATTAATTAAATTAAAGTTCTTTTTTTGGCCTAATTATCGATTAGAGGATTTAGCTTGTATGAATCGCTATTGGTTTGACACCAATAATGGGAGCCGCTTTAGTATGTTAAGAATATATATGTATCCCTAATTTAAAATTTTGAGTTTCCTATATATTCTGTTGTTCTATCAATCATATTTTTCATTTTTCTGCTGTCCGTGATCTGTAAATATCCATGTTATATGCAAGTAACCCGATGCACACATGTACTGTCTTACATCCCATTTTAGGATAAAAAATAAGGAAATGGTGTATCCAGAATCTTTGTACTAAACTATTTTGTATCGTCTTTTTGTATGACTATCCAAATGAACTCAAAAATCGGATTGATTAATGTTAATTGATAAAATGAATATAAATAAATTATGATTATTGTGTATACTACATTAAAATTTATGACATTATTATTACTGATCAATAAAATCAATATATGTAAAAAGGGGAGTGTCAAATTATTTTATGGTAAAAAATTCATTTATTTCAATTATTTTGAAAGAACAAGAAGAAAACAAAGAAAACAGAGGGTCTGTTGAATTTCAAGTAGTAAGTTTCACCAATAAAATACGGAGACTTACTTCACATTTGGAATTGCACAAAAAAGACTATTTATCTCAGAGAGGTCTGCGGAAAATTCTGGGAAAACGTCAACGGTTGCTGGCTTATTTGTCAAAAAAAAATAGAGAGCGTTATAAAGAATTAATAGGGCAGTTGGATATTCGAGAGAGAAAAACTCGTTAATTTGAAGAGTTAGTTTTAATTATTCGCTTAAAGTTTGATTAACTTCTTTTCGCTTTCAGCAATTCATGGAAGAATGAATCAGGAAAAACCTATGACTGTACCATCTACAAGAAAAGACCTCATGATAGTTAATATGGGACCTCACCACCCATCAATGCATGGTGTTCTTCGACTCATTGTTACTCTAGATGGTGAAGATGTTATTGACTGTGAACCAATATTGGGTTATTTACACAGAGGTATGGAAAAAATTGCGGAAAATCGCACAATTCTACAATATTTGCCTTATGTAACACGTTGGGATTATTTAGCTACTATGTTCACAGAAGCAATAACTGTAAATGCGCCAGAGCAATTAGGCAATATTCAAGTCCCTAAAAGGGCCAGTTATATCAGAGTCATTATGTTGGAGTTAAGTCGTATAGCTTCGCATTTGTTATGGCTTGGCCCTTTTATGGCAGATATTGGGGCACAGACTCCTTTCTTCTATATTTTTCGAGAAAGAGAATTGATATATGACCTATTCGAAGCTGCCACCGGTATGCGAATGATGCACAATTTTTTTCGTATTGGTGGAGTCGCTGCTGATTTACCTCATGGCTGGATAGATAAATGTTTGGATTTTTGCGATTATTTTTTAACAGGAATTGCTGAATATCAACAGCTTATTACACGGAATCCCATTTTTTTAGAACGAGTTGAAGGAGTAGGCATTATTGGTGGAGAGGAAGCAATAAATTGGGGTTTGTCGGGACCAATGCTACGAGCTTCCGGAATACAATGGGATCTTCGTAAAGTTGATCGTTATGAGTGTTACGATGAATTTGATTGGGAAGTCCAATGGCAAAAAGAGGGGGATTCATTAGCTCGTTATTTAGTACGAATCAGTGAAATGACAGAATCCATAAAAATCATTCAACAGGCCCTAGAAGGAATTCCGGGAGGGCCCTATGAAAATTTAGAAATCCGCCGAGTAAAAGATACTGTATGGAATGAATTTGACTATCGATTCATTAGTAAAAAACCTTCTCCGACTTTTGAATTGTCGAAGCAAGAACTTTATGCGAGAGTCGAAGCACCAAAGGGAGAATTGGGAATTTTTCTGATAGGAGATAAGGGTGTTTTTCCTTGGCGATATAAAATTCGGCCGCCGGGATTTATTAATTTGCAAATTCTTCCCCAGTTAGTTAAAAGAATGAAATTGGCTGATATTATGACGATACTAGGTAGTATAGATATTATTATGGGAGAAGTTGATCGTTAAAATGATAATTGATACAACAGAAGTACAAGCTATC